ATTCCCAAAAAATATAAATTTGTATCAAATTAGAACTAGTAACTAATCCCAACATGGAAGTACTGAAAAAACTCATATAAGCAAAAAATCTTACATATCCTTGATCATGAGACATATAATTATCACTATAAATAAGAACCATAATTCCAACAGTAGTGATTAATATTGACATAATAGAAGTAAGTGGATCAATTAAGTAGCCGAATTCTAAAGAAAAATCATTAGTGATGATCCAAGACCATACATATTGATAGATAGAACTGCTATTTATTTGCTGAATAGACAGATCAATCGAAAAAATCATGACTATACTTAACAATAAAATACTATGAAAGGACCACATACGCCGAAGATTTTTTGTTGCCGTGGGAAAAAGAAGAAGTCCCACCCCTATTAACATAGGAACTGGAAGTGGAACGAAGGGTATTATCCACGCATATTGATATGTCTGTTCCATAAAAAATAAAAAGGTTTTTATTCTTAATTAAGTGTTTCCGATTCACCGGATCTTATCTCTTTTGAAAGGAGTCAATAAAAAAATCAAGATATGTACTAACTTAAATAGAATTTTCTAATTTTATATTCTTACTTATTGTTTATTGTGAGTCTTTCTTAAATACTTCAACTATTCAAATCAAGAAGTTACAATTGGTCAAATGATATAACTAAAGTACTCGTAAAACGTGAATACTTAGTTAGTCACTAATATATTTATGAAGATACCGAAAATGAAAAATTCAATGATTATTAAAAAATTTCTAGTCATAGAGCAAGTATAAAGAATTACACTAAAAATCCTAATATGAATCATAGGATTAGATTAACTAAGATCACTAACCTGGCCTAATGAAATAAGAACTCGCTATTTTAGTTAGTTTATTCAAAATCATTAACTAGTTCATTATGGAATTGATTGATTTATTTCCAGTCTAATAAAATCAAAAACATTAAAGATTAAAGTTTTTCAGTAAGCAACAAGGGTGGGTTTCTTAAACCTTTCGATGTATTTTAGTACATGTAAATTAAATGTAGAACGACGAAAATAGGCAGAAATAGAAATGTAGGGTCTTTTTGATTCTTTATGTTATAGAGTTCAACCAATTTAATTGCTAGGGCACGGCGTATTCTATAGATTTGAATAAGAAAGAGAAATAAAAGTATCAATATCAATCAATACAAATTTTTCTTTCTTACGAATATTGTATGGACTAGAAAAACCATTTTCTTTTTGAAAAAAAAAAATCATATATCCTCTTCTTCTAGTAATATTTTATGCAATTTTCACATATCTTTCACCTATCTACATTTATATGAAAATAATATTATCTAGAGAATAAAAAGAACAATTCGTTTTGAACAATAGATGTCTTTCACATCCAACTATAATAATGAGTAACCTCTTCATTTTTAAATGGCAGTTCCAAAAAAACGTACTTCTATATCAAAAAAGCGTATTCGTAAAAATATTTGGAAACGGAAGGGATATTGGGCAGCGTTAAAAGCTTTTTCTTTAGGGAAATCTCTTTTGACCGGAAATTCAAAAAGTTTTTTTGTGCGACAAACAAATAAGTAATAAAACGTTGGAATAATCTGAATTGATTTGACTCGAAAAAAGGTCCATTTCATAATTAAAAATGAACAATTTACATTACCTATTGTTATTATTGTTGGGCTAATCAATATGAAATGGACCTTTCTTTTCTCCTATGATATGTGGAATAAGAATTCTTCTATTTAATGAATTCTACAACTAATACTTTTTTTGTTTGAAAAAAGAATAAAGACAGGATACAAGGTTTTAACCCTCTTTTAGTATGTTTTTTCATTTCCAAGGTGGGGAGTTTTATTTTCCCCATCGAACTATTTGTTACAATTCCAATAATAAATAAGAAAATTCTTTTTTCTCTCTATATCATATCTATAGAAGAGCAAATAGAAAATCTTTAGCTAAGTTAAAATTAATGAATTGTTGATACTAATTGATTCCATTTTTAAAACTTTTTGTGTAACTTTCGGACTTCTTAATTTCCTTTCTCTAAATTATTATATAGATCTCCCATATATCTTTCGCTTTCAACCCAATCAAAAAAGCCGTTAGCTTAGTTAGGATATTGTGTACGAAAAATGTGTCATTTTTAAATAATTCAAAAAAATGGGGTCTATTTTGTAAAAATGCATTTTTTTGAGTTCGATCGCGGTAGAACTATCTAGTTACAAGAGTTCAATCTCAGGAAAGCATAACCTACACGAAAGTCTTAAATTAATTTAATAAACTGACACCCTAAATGAAAATAATGAACTTTCAAATCCCTATTTGAATGAATTTGGATTTATCAGTTTAAATCTTTCCTAAAAAACATTGCATTGAATTTACTCCTCCAATCTCGACGATTGAATATGAATAGGCTATTATGAGTTCGAGCAAGCCGCTATGGTGAAATCGGTAGACACGCTGCTCTTAGGAAGCAGTGCTAAAGCATCTCGGTTCGAGTCCGAGTAG